ATACACAGATATTTTTTTATCTATCATTAATATTCTCAGAATAAATACAGAACTTTTTCTTGAAAAAACAAAAAAAATTCTTGAGAAATCCATTTACAATAATGAAAAAGAACAAATTAAGGAAAAAAATAAAAATCAAATTTTGTTTATTTCGACTATAAAAAAATCAATTAGTAATAGTAAAACAAATTCACATATTTTTGATGATTTATCCTACGTATCACAAGCATATGTATTTTACAAACTATCACAAATCCAAGCTATTAATTCGTCTAAATTAAGCTGTGTTCTTCAATATCAAGGAATCCTACCTTTTCTTAACTCTGAAATAAAGGATTCTTTTGAAACGCAAGGAATGGTTCAGTCGAAATTTGTGAGTAAGAAACTTCTGAATTATGAAATGAATCAATGGAAAAACTGGTTAAGAAGACATTTTCAATATGATTTATCTCAGATGAGATGGTCTAGGTTAATACCAGAAAAATGGCGAAATGCAGTTTATAAACGTTGTAGAACTAAAAAGACAAATTTTAGCAAAGGGCATTCATATGAAAAAGACCAATTAATTAATTTCAAAAAACAATTTAAAAAAGTAGATTCATTATCTAATCAAAAAGAGAATTTTGAAAAATATTCTAGATATGATCTTTTATCATATAAATTTATTAATTATGAAAATAAAACGGAATCCTATAGATCTCTGTTTCAAGGAAATAAGAACCAAGAGATTTCGCCTAAAGAGACTCTTTTTGATATGTTTAGAAACACCCCCATTAATAACTATCTAAGAAAGGTTGATATTTTATATATGGAAAAAGGGGCCGATGGAAAATATTTTGATTGGAAAATCATCAATTTTGATCTTAAAAAAAAAGTTGATGTTGAGGCCTGGATCATGACGCATACCAATAGGAATCAAAATACTCAAATTGGTACTAATTATTCTAAAATAATTTATAAAAAAAATCGTTTTTATCTTAGGATTCCAGAAATCAATCCACCAAACTCAAACTCCGACAAAAGCTTTTTTGATTGGATGGGAATGAATGAAAAACATGTAAAGCGCTCCTTATTGAATCTCGAACTGTGGTTCTTTACAGAATTTGTGTTACTTTATAATGTATATAAAACGAAACCTTGGTTTATACCAAGCAAATTACTTCTTTTAAATTTGAATAAAAATGAAAATATTAGTGAAAATAAAAAGAAAAGCGGAAAGGAGAAAGGAAAAGAAAAGAGAAGCTTTTTGCTAACATCGAATAAAAAGGATGAAATAACATCGAATAAAAAGGATGGAATAACATCAAATAAAAAGGATAGAAATCAAGAAGAAAAAAAAACCACAAGCGGGGGAGATCTTGGATCTGTTCTCTCACAACAAAAACCTACACAACAAAAACCTATTGAAGAAAATGATGCAAACTCAGACATGAAAGAAGGGAAAAAGAAAAAAGAATACAAAAGCAAGGCGGGAGCAGAACTGGATTTCTTCCTGAAACGTTATTTGCTTTTTCAATTGAGATGGAACGAAACTTTGAATCAAAGAATGATGAATAATATCAAAGCATACTGTCTCCTGCTTAGACTAATAGATCCAAAGAAAATTACTATATCCTCGATTCAAAAGAGAGAAATCCGTTTGGATATAATGCTGATTCAGAATAATTTAACTCTTCCAGAATTGCTGAAAAAGGGAGTATTGATTATAGAACCCATCCGTATGTTTGCAAAAAAAAATCGACAATTGATTATGTATCAAACCATCGGTATTTCGTTGGTTCATAAGAATAAGCACCAAACTAATCAAAAATACCAAGAGAAAAAATATGTTTCTAAGAATAATTTGGATGACGTTATTTCAGCACATCAAAAAATGACTCAAAATATCCACAAAAACCATTTTGATTTTCTTGTTCCTGAAAATATTTTATCGGTTAGACACCGTAGAAAATTGAGAATTTTATTTTCGTTCAATTCAAAGAATAGAAATGATATAGATAGAAATTCAAACGGAAAGAACCTAAAAAATAACAGTAAAGTTTCACATCACAATAACCATCTTGATAGAGAAAAAAATGAATTAATGAAATTAAAGCTGTTTCTTTGGCCTAATTATCGATTAGAAGACTTAGCTTGTATGAATCGTTATTGGTTTGATACGAATAATGGCAGCCGTTTCAGTATGTTAAGGATACAGATGTATCCACGATTGAAAATTTGGGGATAATACACTTTTTCTATATATCCTATACCCGATTTTTTATATAATAATAGGGTATAGGTAAAGAATATAATATAAAATAAAAGAGTATATCAAAGCAAACAAATACAATACATGGATCACATGTCGATGTCTTGTCTCGCATTTTATCCAATCTAAAATGAATAATGTTTCAATTAGACCTTGAAATAAATCAACAGAACCTTCTTCATTTTAGATCTAAACCCTTCGCTACAAAAATGGACCAACCCTTTTCTATTCCTATCTAAATCCAATTTCAAAATGAATTTATTTGAATTCAAAAAATTCGAAGTTCATAAAGAAATTCGAATTAGATTATTGTATATACCACATTCAAATTAATTGCATTATTATTACTGATCGTTAAAACCCATCCATATCTGTAAAAAGGAAAAAGGTAATTTTTTTATGGTAAAAAATTCATTCAGTTCAGTTATTTCTCAAAAAGAAAACGAAGAAAACAGAGGGTCTGTTGAATTTCAAGTATTCAGTTTCACCACTAAGATAAGGAGACTTACTTCACATTTGGAATTGCACAAAAAAGACTCTTCATCTCAGAGAGGTTTGCGAAAAATTTTGGGAAAACGTCAACGCCTGCTAGCCTATTTGTCAAAAAGAAATAGAGGGCGCTATAAAGAATTAATTGGTGAGTTGAATATTCGAGAGATAAAAACTCGTTAATTTGAAGCGTGATACTATTTGAGCTTAGTCGTTTAAATTTTGATAAACTTCTTTTTACTTTCAGCAATCCATGGAAGAATGACTCTGGAAAAACTTATGATTGCACCAACTACAAGAAAAGACCTCATGATAGTTAATATGGGCCCTCACCACCCATCAATGCATGGTGTTCTTCGACTGATTGTTACTCTGGATGGTGAAGATGTTATTGACTGTGAACCAATATTGGGTTATTTACATAGAGGGATGGAGAAAATTGCGGAAAATCGAACAATTATACAATATTTGCCTTATGTAACACGTTGGGATTATTTAGCTACTATGTTCACAGAAGCAATAACCGTAAATGGTCCCGAACAGCTAGGCAATATTCAAGTGCCTAAAAGGGCTAGCTATATCAGAGCTATTATGCTGGAGTTGAGTCGTATCGCTTCCCATTTATTATGGCTTGGACCCTTTATGGCAGATATTGGGGCACAGACCCCTTTCTTCTATATTTTTCGAGAACGAGAATTGATATATGACCTATTCGAAGCTGCTACCGGTATGCGCATGATGCATAATTATTTTCGTATCGGAGGAGTCGCTGCTGATCTACCCCATGGCTGGATAGATAAATGTTTGGATTTTTGCGATTATTTTTTAACTGGAGTTGCTGAATATCAAAAGCTTATTACACGGAATCCTATTTTTTTAGAACGAGTTGAAGGCGTAGGTATTATTGGAGCAGAAGAAGCACTAAATTGGGGTTTATCGGGGCCAATGCTACGAGCTTCCGGAATCCAATGGGATCTTCGTAAAGTTGATGGTTATGAGTGTTACGACGAATTTGATTGGGAGATTCAATGGCAAAAAGAGGGGGATTCATTAGCTCGATATTTAGTACGAATCAGTGAAATGACAGAATCCATCAAAATTATCCAACAGGCTCTGGAAGGAATTCCAGGCGGACCTTATGAGAATTTAGAACTCCGACGCTTTAATAGAATAAAAGACCCTGAATGGAATGATTTTGAATATCGATTTATTAGTAAAAAACCTTCCCCAACTTTCGAATTGTCCAAGCAAGAACTTTATGTAAGAGTTGAAGCACCAAAAGGAGAATTGGGAATTTTTCTAATAGGAGATCAGAGCGTTTTTCCTTGGAGGTGGAAAATTCGACCGCCAGGTTTTATCAATTTGCAAATTCTTCCACAGTTAGTTAAAAGAATGAAATTGGCTGATATTATGACGATACTAGGTAGCATAGATATCATTATGGGAGAAGTTGATCGTTGAAATGATAATTGATACAAAAGAAATACAAGCTATCAATTCTTTTTCCAGATTGGAATCCTTAAAAGAAGGCTATGGGGTCGTATGGATGCTTGTCCCTATCTTCACTCTTGTAGTAGGGATCACACTAGGTGTACTAGTAATTGTTTGGTTAGAAAGAGAAATATCTGCGGGGATACAACAACGTATTGGACCCGAATATGCTGGGCCTTTGGGAATTCTTCAAGCTTTAGCAGATGGTACAAAACTACTTTTCAAAGAGAATCTTCTTCCATCTAGAGGAGATACTCGTTTATTCAGTATCGGACCATCCATAGCAGTTATATCCATTTTACTAAGTTATTCAGTAATTCCTTTTAGTTATCGCTTTATTCTAGCCGATCTTAGTATCGGTGTTTTTTTATGGATCGCCGTTTCAAGTCTTGCTCCCATTGGACTTCTTATGTCGGGATATGGATCAAATAATAAATATTCCTTTTTGGGTGGATTAAGGGCTGCTGCCCAATCAATTAGTTATGAAATACCATTAACTCTGTGTGTATTATCAATATCTCTACGTGTGATTCGGTGAGGCATAAAATTTCCCCTATTTCTTTTCTTTCTTGCTAGAAAGAAAAATAAGTTGAATATCCATTTTTTTATTCATCGTTGGGGTTGATAAATTAAACCAGATAGTTATATGAGTGAAATAAAACGGCTTAACAATTTGCTGTTAAGGCATTCAATCTCATTTCCTATGTACAAGAATTAAGTGAAAGTAAACATAAGCAGCTAAGGCTGTTTACCCCAAGATTGGTTGATT